GTACTACTGTAATTTTTAAAATTAACACGCAAATGTCCATCAAAAGTAAGTAAATACATCCGAAACATATAAAATCCAGTTAATCCTGCTGTGAAACAAGCTATTATTGCGAAAATTGGTGAATACAACCAACTATCATTAAGAATTTCATCTTTGGACCAAAAACAAGCAAGAGGCGGAATACCACAAAGAGAAAGTGTACCTAATAAAAAAGTAATTCTTGTAATTGGAACATATTTTGTTAAACCGCCCATAAGAACCATATTTTGACTTTTATCTGGTGAATAACCAACAATAGGTTCCATTGAATGAATAATAGATCCGGACCCTAAAAACAATAAAGCTTTAGAATAGGCATGAGTGATTAAATGGAATAAAGCAGCTCGATAAGAACCCATACCTAGAGCTAACATAATATAACCCAATTGAGACATTGTAGAATAGGCTAAATTTTTTTTAATGTCTCCTTGAGCAAGAGCCAAAGTAGCTCCTAATAATACTGTTATTACGCCTATTAAAGATATTAGATTCATTATGTAAGGTATTACTATGAAAAGAGGAAGAAGCCGAGCTACAAGAAAAATCCCCGCTGCTACCATGGTAGCAGCGTGTATAAGAGCCGAAATAGGAGTAGGTCCCTCCATGGCATCAGGTAACCATACATGAAGGGGAAATTGTGCGGATTTCGCGATTGCGCCGACGAATAAGAAAGATGCACACAGAGTAGCAAATAAAGAATTTACCTCATTATTATGGATCAAGTTTTTTACTATTTCGAACAAATCCCGAAATTCAAAACTGCCTGTTATCCAATAAAAACCTAAGATTCCTAATAATAAACCAAAATCCCCTACACGATTAGTTACAAAAGCTTTTTGGCAAGCACTTGCTGCAATTGGTCGTGTAAACCAAAAACCTATTAATAAATACGAACACATTCCCACTAGTTCCCAAAAAATATAAATTTGTATCAGATTGGAACTAGTAACTAATCCCAACATGGAAGTATTAGAAAAACTCATATAAGCAAAAAATCTCAAATATCCTTGATCGTGAGACATATAGTTGTCACTATAAATAAGAACCATAATTCCCACAGTAGTAATTAGTATTGACATAATCGAAGTAAGTGGATCGATCAAGTATCCAAACTCTAATGAAAAATCATTATTGATGGTCCAAGACCATAGATATTGATAAATAAAACTTCCATTTATTTGCTGAAGAGACAGATTAGCCGAAAACACCATAGTTATACTTAGCAGTAAAATACTAATAAAAGCACACATACGACGAAGATTTTTTGTTGCTGTGGGAATAATCAGAAGTCCAAATACTATTGATATAGTAACTGTAAGTGGAAGAAAGGGTATTATCCATGCATATTGATATGTATGTTCCATAAAAAACAAATTTAATTTTTTTTTTTTCTTGTTTCCGATTCACCAATTATTACCTCTTTCAAGAGGAACAATAATAAAAGAAATAAACATTCTACTACTATTACTATTATATTTACTATTATATTCTGGTGAGTTATAACCATATAATATAGTAAGGAAAAAGAGTTATACCAAAAACAGTGTTTAATTCGAATGTGGGTCATAGTATCCATTACTAATTCGAATCAATAAAAGGGTACCTTAGTTATTCTAATTAATTGAATTTGAGTAATTATCTAATGAGAGCTAATTGATTGGATTTTAATAAGGAAAACTTATGTTTCTTGGAAGTACTATGATACTCCTTACTTCATATAGAACTGAACTAAAAAATGGACTAAGGTTATCTTTCTCCGGTAATGGAATGTCTTGTTTAAGAGATTAACGACTAATTCTAATTAAATTAGAATTCAAATTCTAGGGATCGCACGCTGAACTTAATCATTAATCAATTTCAATTTTTGAAATTGAATTAATAAAAAAAAGAAATAAAAAAAATTATTTGGATTTTAAAAATAAGACTCTCTTCCTTTTTTTTATATCCCTATATATGCGATATATAATGGGCACATATATTTATTTGTATTTTTAGATTTTGTATGTTATGTTATTAAATTGATTATCCACAAGATAATTATGGATAATAACTAAAAAGAATGGTCTATTTTGATTTGAACAATACATGTCTTTCACATACAACGATAAAAATGAGTACTCCTTTTTGAATGGCGGTTCCAAAAAAACGTATTTCTCTGTCAAAGAAACGTATTCGTAAAAATATTTGGAAGAAGAAGGGATATTTAACTGCAGTAAAAGCTCTTTCTTTAGCTAAATCTGTTTCCACCGGGCGCTCTAAAAGTTTTTTTTTGCCGTAAATAAATAATAAAAGAAAATCTTGAAATGATCTGAGTCGACATACCATAAAGAACTGAAACTTTTTGAATTCAAGATGAATGATTCACATTAACTAATGTGTTGAACTCCTCAATATGAGTTAGAACTAGCTGCCGTGGTATGTAGAATAAGAATTTTTCCATCTCTTGGTCTCTATAAGATAAATATTATTTTAGTTTTCATTATAATTTATAATACACTCATTATTTTTAATTTTGAAGTTAATGTTAACTCGCGATATTCTTATTATTTATTATTATTCTTTTTTTTTTCAATCTCTCAATTAACTTTTAGAAAAGTTAATTGAGAGAGATTGAAACTCTTTTCTTATATGTATAGCCCAGAACCCAATTAGATTTAGTAAATGGTATCATAAATTATAAATTATGGACACAACTATAACTAATAGTAGTATTAATAATACTGAGGTATTGAAATTGTTAGAAAATTTCCTTTGATTTAGTGATTTGATTGTGATACATATGCAATTCTATTTCTATTTTTTTTTTAGAAAACCATGAAATAAACGAATTGTCATAAAAAAATGGTTTTCTAAAAAAAAAATAGAAAAAGGGACAATTTTGAGTTCTATCTGTTCCAGGAGAACTCAGTTTCTAGTATGTGAAAGTTGATTGTTAAAAATGAACCCCACAGCGATACTAACTAAGGATTATTGAAATTCACATATGAATTTCAAATGAAAACGAGCTTTATTCATCGATTCTCATCAAGTTTTCTAAACTATATGGAATTCTGGAATCTCGACGATTCAACATGAACTGACTATTATTTATTATTATTTAAAGTAAGCCGCCATGGTGAAATCGGTAGACACGCTGCTCTTAGGAAGCAGTGCTAGAGCATCTCGGTTCGAGTCCGAGTGGCGGCATCCCCTAAAAGAAGGGACATAATGGATCCTATAATGTATTTAATTCCCGATTTAAATTCTGTAATGGGGCTCCTCCTTTTTATGATATTTGTGACTTTAGAACATATATTAACTCATATCTCTTTTTCGATCATTTTAATGGTAATTATGATTCATTTGATGACCTTATTAGTCCACGAAATCGTGGGATTGCGCGATTCGTCAGAAAAAGGAATGATAGCCACCTTTTTCTCTATAACAGGATTATTAGTTATTCGTTGGATTTATTCAAGGCATTTCCCATTAAGTAATTTATACGAATCATTAATTTTCCTTTCATGGAGTTTCTCCATTATGCATATGATTTCTAAGATTAAGATACAGAACACAAAAAATGATTTAAGCGCAATAACCGCACCAAGTGCTATTTTTACCCAAGGTTTCGCCACGTCGGGTCTTTTAACGGAAATGCATCAATCCGCAATATTAGTACCCGCCCTACAATCTCAGTGGTTAATGATGCACGTAAGTATGATGTTATTGAGCTATGCAGCTCTTTTATGTGGATCATTATTATCAGTCGCTCTTCTAGTCATTACATTTCGAAAAAACATCAATATTTTTTTGAAAAGAAAACACTTCTTAATTAAGAAATTTTTCGTTGGTGAAATCAAATACTTGACTAAGAAAAGAAGTGTTTTCAAAAACACTTCTTTTCTTTCATTTCGAAATTATTACAAATATCAATTGACTCAGCGTTTGGATTATTGGAGTTCGCGTGTCATTAGTTTGGGGTTTACCTTTTTAACTATGGGCATTCTTTCCGGAGCAGTATGGGCTAATGAGACATGGGGATCTTATTGGAATTGGGACCCCAAGGAAACTTGGGCATTTATTACTTGGACCATATTCGCGATTTATTCGCATACTAGAACAAATCAAAATTTCCGAGATATAAATTCGGCACTTGTAGCTTCTATAGGATTTCTTATAATTTGGATATGCTATTTTGGGATTAATTTATTAGGAATAGGTCTACATAGTTATGGGTCATTCACATTAACATAACTTTAATTGAATAAACTACATGAAGAATACATAAGAAGATTGTCTCATATATAACGAAAGCTTGTTAGAGTTTTTGAGAACCATTTGACTCTTTGAGTCAAATGGTTCTCAAAAACTCTAGAGGCATCTCATGAAAATCTTAATTCACTTCATTTTTTTTTTTATTTTGCATTCTACAGCGAACGATTTTAAAAATTAAAGAATTATAAGACTTTTTGTTTCATTAATGAAAACTATCTATAAAAATAATTAGATAGGATAGCTTGTACCTTGTCAACTGATAACAAGAGAACAAAATCCGGATAAATACCAATCCCTATTACGGGTAGAAAGATACAGATCGAAATAAATAGTTCTCGTGGTCCAGAATCGGAAAAATTAGAGTTTGGAACATTGAATAGCTTGTATCCGTAGAACATCTGACGTAACATAGATAATAAATAAATAGGAGTTAATATCATTCCAATTGCCATTAAAAAGATAATTAGCACTTTTGGCACCAAAAGAAATTTAGAGCTGGTAATTATTCCAAATAATACTACTAATTCTGCAACAAAACCACTCATTCCTGGCAATGCAAGAGAAGCCATCGAGAAACTACTGAACATGGTAAATATTTTTGGCATTGGGATTGATATCCCCCCCATTTCGTCGAGATAAACAAGACGTATTCTATCACAACTCGTTCCCGCCAAGAAAAAAAGTGCAGCACCAATAAATCCATGAGAAAGCATTTGTAAAATGGCTCCATTTAGTCCCATGCCAGTTATAGAACCAATTCCTATAATTGTGAAACCCATGTGCGATACGGAGGAATAGGCTATTCTCTTTTTTAAATTGCGTTGACCGAAAGAGGTTGAAGCTGCATAGATTATTTGCATTGTTCCCACTATCACAAACCAGGGAGAAAATATAGAATGAGCATGGGGTAACAATTCCATATTTATCCGAATCAATCCATATGCTCCCATTTTTAATAAGATTCCGGCTAGAAGCATACATGTACTGTAATGTGCCTCTCCATGGGTATCTGGTAACCATGTATGTAGGGGTATAATCGGTGATTTGACAGCATAAACAATAAGGAAACCAAAATATAATATTATTTCCAATGCCACAGGATATGATTGATTAGCTAGTCTTTCAAAATCTAATGTTGGTTCATTGGAACCATATAAACCCATACCTAGAACTCCTATTAAGAGAAAAATAGAACCCCCTGCAGTGTACAAAATAAACTTTGTAGCCGAGTACAGACGTTTCTTTCCTCCCCACATGGATAAAAGTAAGTAAACAGGAATTAATTCTAACTCCCACATGATGAAAAAAAGTAAAAGGTCTCGAGAAGAAAATGATCCTATTTGACCACTGTACATTGCTAACATCAGGAAATAGAACAATCGCGAATTTCGAGTAACTGGCCAAGCTGCTAAAGTAGCTAAAGTGGTGATAAATCCTGTCAATAAAATAGGTCCTATGGAAAGCCCATCAATTCCCAATCTCCAGTGAAAATCCAAAATTTTTATCCATTGAAAATCTTCTTCCAATTGGATTAATGGATCATCCAATTGGAAATGGTAACAAAATGCATAAGTCGTTAGAAGGAGTTCTAACAAACATATACATATGGTATACCACCTAAACACCTTATTCCCCCTATGAGGGGGAATAAAAATTAAAGAACCCGCAAATATCGGCAAAACAACAAGTAGTGTTAACCAAGGAAAATAACTCGTGATAAAGACAAGATACGCTTTGACCAGAAAAGACCGTGCTCAGAATCTATGTTCTAGAGTGGGGGCTTTTGTCGGTAAAGGGGAATCAAATGATTCAAGTGGAGTTTTTTGTAACGTATCAATCAATAAGATAGAGCCATGCTGCGAGTTGTTTCATGCCATAAATAAACACGGACACTCAAAAAATCTGTTGGGCAAGCGGATTCACATCTCTTACAACCTACACAATCCTCGGTTCTTGGCGCAGAAGCAATTTGTTTAGCTTTACATCCGTCCCAAGGTATCATTTCCAATACATCCGTGGGGCAGGCTCGTACACATTGAGTACACCCTATACATGTATCATAAATTTTTACTGAATGTGACATTGAAACTAAAAATTCAAGTTTTGAACATAAAGAATTTTCGATCTGGTATGATAAAATCAGTAGTAAATTAATTATATATTTATATTGTAGATACCAGATGAATCAGTAATTTATATCAATTTTTTAGAATGAATATATTTCTAAATCTGTTCATGATAAACTGCCAAGAGATTTTGATTTACGTTTTACCAATCACAGTCATATGAGTCGCACATAAATACAAAATAATATTTTATATTTATGAAAATATATATATATATATATTAATCGAATTATGATAAATAATTCATATGTCTTTCTTATATTTATATAATGAATGATTACGACTAATTATTCAACAAATTCGATTGATTGATACGAGTTGATTTTATGTTATGATGGATCGACGAAACAATAGCTAACCCAATAGCTGCTTCTGCAGCTGCAATAGCTATGACAAAGATTGAGAAAATGTCTCCTTTTAATTGGCGACTATCAAATAAATCAGAAAATGTTACGAGATTTATATTAACCGAATTTAGTATAAGCTCAAGACACATAAGCGCTCTAACCATGTTTCGACTTGTGATTAATCCATAGATACCAATAGAAAATAAATAGATACTCAAAAAAAGTACATGCTCGAACATCATCGACTAACTCCTCATCAATCTCGATTTATTTCAATATGAACAACAATTCGAATGATTCGATTGACTATAATAGAACAATTACAATTACAGAACAAAAGAAGGTATTGGTAATGGCTTTAACTAAAAACTTGAAACTTTTTTAAAATAGAATTCTGAAACTTTTTGGAATTAGAACTATTTTTTATTGACGAGCCATAGTAATTGCACCTATTAAGGAAACTAATAGAATTATAGAAATGAGTTCAAACGGAAGATAAAAATCTGTTGATAAATGAATCCCAATTTGTTGAACGTTAATTATTAAGTCCTGTTCTAGAATCTGGTTTGATCTTGTAGTCCAAAGAATTCCGTACCACGACGTATCTGGGATAGTAGTAATTAGTGAAAAAAGAATACTTATACAAACCAGTGACGTAACCCCATCTCCAATGGTCCAAAGACGGGAATCATTGGAATATTCCGAACCATTCATGAACATTACAGCAAATATGATTAAGACATTTATGGCTCCTACATAAATAAGGAGTTGCGCGGCAGCTACAAAATAGGAATTCGATGGAATATATAATAAGGATATACAAACAAGAACAAATCCCAACGAAAAGGCAGAATAAATTGGATTAGTAAATAAGACTACTCCTAGACCCCCTAATATAAGAACTGCTCCTAGAAATACTACAAGAATCTCATGTATTGGTCCAGATAAATCCATTATGTATAAAATAAGAGATAAATAAGTCTAAAGATTTCATGACCTTACTGAATAGTCCAGGAAGGGAAAAGCACTTACCCCATTTTTTTTTCATCCTAGAAAAGAGTAGTTTCCATTTGATATTTGGAAATCATCACGAAAAAAAAAAATTCTCAGTTTAAATCAAAGAATGATCCTCAACAATTAATAGTTATTATATTTATAGTCACTGACTAACCAAAATGAAAAAAGCTTGTATCCTTTCTATCAGAATATCAAAACAATATCTTAGGAATTGGTAATTGTTCTTGAATCGAGGGATTTTTCTTTGTATATTTTGCTTTGGGTCGAATTCATAACGGTTTGAATTGTGTAATCTCCAATTACTGACATTGGTAACCGACCCAAAGCAATTTGATTATAATTCAATTCGTGACGATCATAAGTAGAAAGTTCATATTCTTCAGTCATTGATAAACAGTTTGTTGGACAATATTCGACACAGTTACCACAAAATATACAAATACCGAAATCAATACTATAATTAAGCAATTGTTTCTTTTTAATATCTCTTTCAAATCTCCAATCAACAACGGGTAGATCTATAGGGCATACGCGAACACATACTTCACAAGCAATACATTTATCAAATTCAAAATGGATTCGACCGCGGAAACGCTCTGATGTGATAGATTTTTCATAAGGATATTGAATAGTTATAGGCAAACGATTTGTGTGGGATAAGGTAATTACGAAACTTTGACCAATGTACCTTGCGGCTCGTATTGTTTGTTGACCATAATTCATGAACCTAGTCACCATAGGAAACATATTGTATATATCGATGAATAAATTGATGTTTTTTTTTCTCTTGTTTAAGAGAGGTTATGAGTATAGAATATCGTTATCGTATTCTTTGTATTTATAGTGAAACAAGTTGGAAAGAAGTTGTCAATAATAGATTACCTAGAGAAATAGGTAAAAGAAATTTCCATCCAAGATTTAATAGCTGATCCATTCTCATCCTAGGTAAAGTCCATCTTGTTGTGATAGAGATGAACAGAAACAAATAAGCTTTAGCTAATGTAATAAAGATACCAATTGTAATTCCCAAGACTCCATTTGTTCCGATAGGTTCCGGAATGGATATGTACGGAATAGAGAAATTCCACCCACCTAAATAAAGAACTGTTACAAATAATGAAGAAACTAAAAGATTTAGGTAAGAAGCAACGTAAAATAAACCATATTTTATACCTGAATATTCAGTTTGATAACCTGCTACTAATTCCTCCTCCGCTTCTGGTAAATCAAAGGGCAATCTCTCACATTCCGCAAGAGAAGAAATTATAAAAACTATAAACCCTATAGGTTGCCGCCACAGATTCCACCCCCAAAAACCGTATTTTGACTGTGCCTCAACTATATCAACTGTACTTGAACTGTTAGATAATTATAGTTGATAATAACATCACTGTTCTCATCACTATTCCAAAACCGTACATGAGATTTTTACCTCATACGGCTTCTCTATGGACACAAATAAATGTAAGGACCTGTTCGGTAAGGTATCCGTGGATAGTGGATACAATAAAAATACATCGGAGAGTCCAAAAAATTAGACCCATGTAATTCTGTCGGCTAGAAAAAGGCGCTTCCGAATTGATCTCATCCCTTATAATTTAAATGAATCTTTGTTTGGTTTTGGTAATAATTGAATCCTTCAATAAAATACTCGTTATAAAAAGAAATAGATAGAAAGAATTAGTCACTAGTTCATGAATCATAAATAATCAGAATTCCACATGTATGGCTATATATGGAGGAAAAAATAAATAAAGATCTTTTTTTTATTCTATTATTGCATTCTATTTCTTTTATTCCTGTTCTTCTTTCTCAGAAAAAAAAATAAAGTACTATTTAAAAATAAATAAAGGGATTAATTCGTTCTTGATAGTAATTTATTTATTCAGTGAATAGGAGCATACTCTAGATCGAAATCGTGAGGAAGTACTGCTTGATCGTTTCTACCAACTTAAAGCCCCTATTATGATTCGTTTTATGTGTGGAAATACCTATTTTTTTTTTTTGATACCTTACATTATCTATTACTAATCCTTTGTGTATCTTGGTGTTCCTAACTGTTCACTGATTTTTGATTGATCCCCGCTATGGTTATGGTAAGGTAATATATACAAGTACAGTAATAGAAACTCCATACAGTTGATCTTTTGCATCCGCTTCAAGATATGATGACTAATCAAAAAATCTTGGGATAAACAGTTTTCACTGCTTATGTTTTCTGTCACTTTTTTCTTGTATATAGGGAATGAGATTTTATCCTCTTACTACAAATTGAAAAGCTGTTTTCTTTCACTCATATAACTATTTGGTTTAACTCATCGACCTGAATTGAATGAATGATGAATAAAAAATAAAAAATGAAGATATCTATTCAATACATTCACCTTCTTTCCTTTATTTCATTTCTGGGAGAGGTCAAAGTTTATGTTCCAACGAATCACACGTAGAGATATTGATAATACACATAGAGTTAATGGTATTTCATAACTAATAGATTGAGCAGCAGCTCGTAGACCACCTGAAAAGGAATATTTATTATTCGATCCATATCCTGATATAAGAAGCCCGATGGGAGCAATACTTGAAATAGAGATCCATAAAGAAACACCTATACTGAGATCGGCTAAAACAAGTCGATACCCAAAAGGAATTACTAAATAACTTAGTAAAATTGATATGACTGCTATAGACGGTCCGACACTAAACAAACGAATATCTCCTCTAGATGGGAGGAGGTCCTCTTTTAAAAGTAGTTTAGTCCCGTCTGCTAGAGCTTGAAGAATTCCCAACGGGCCGGCATATTCAGGTCCAATACGTTGTTGTATCGCTGCGGATATTTCTCTTTCTAACCATACAATTACTAGTACCCCTACAGTAATTCCCAGTATAAGGGTCAAAACGGGGACAAAGAGCCAGCCGAATCCATAGATTTCTTTTAACGATTCTGATTTAGAAAAAGAATTGATAGCTTGTACTTCTGCCGCGCCAATTATCATTTCAACGATCAACTTCTCCCATAATGATATCTATACTACCCAGTATCGTCATGATATCAGCCAATTTCATTCTTTTAATTATCTGGGGAAGAATTTGCAAATTGATGAAACCTGGTGGACGAATTTTCCATCTCCAGGGAAAAACACTATTATCCCCTATCAAATAAATTCCTAATTCCCCTTTTGGGGCTTCTACTCTTACATAAAGCTCTTGTTTCGACAATTCAAAATTGGGTGAAGGTTTTTTACTAATGAATCTATATTCAAAATCATTCCATTCGGAATTTTTTGCACTATTAAAGCGCCGAACTTCTAAATTCTCATAGGGTCCTCCGGGAATTCCTTCGAGAGCCTGTTGAATAATTTTGATAGATTCCCTCATTTCACCGATTCGTACTAAATAACGAGCTAATGAATCTCCTTCTTTTTGCCATTGGACTTCCCAATTTAATTCATTGTAACATTCATAATGATCAATTTTACGAAGATCCCATTGGATCCCAGAAGCCCTTAACATTGGTCCTGATAAGCCCCAATTTATTGCTTCCTCTCCACCAATAATGCCCACTCCTTCAACTCGTTCCAAAAAAATGGGATTCCGTGTAATAAGTTTTTGATATTCAACAACTCCTGTTAAAAAATAATCGCAGAAATCCAAACATTTATCTAGCCAGCCATGAGGTAGATCAGCAGCTACTCCTCCGATACGGAAATAATTATGCATCATTCGCATACCTGTGGCAGCTTCGAATAGATCATATAGCAATTCTCTCTCTCTAAAAATATAGAAAAAGGGAGTCTGTGCACCGATATCCGCCATAAAAGGTCCAAGCCATAACAAATGAGAAGCTATACGACTCAGCTCTAACATAATTACTCTGATATAGCTGGCCCTTTGAGGTACTTGAACATTTCCCAGCTGTTCTGGCGCATTTACCGTTATTGCTTCTGTAAACATAGTAGCTAAATAATCCCAACGTGTTACATATGGCAGATATTGTATAATTGTTCGGTTTTCCGCTATTTTCTCCATCCCTCTGTGTAAATAGCCTAATATGGGTTCACAGTCAATAACATCTTCACCATCGAGAGTAACAATTAGTCGAAGAACACCATGCATTGATGGGTGGTGAGGACCCATATTGACTATCATGAGATCTTTTCTTGTGGCCGGTACAGTCATATCTTTTCTTCCCTAATTCAGTATTCCATGAATTGCTCAAAACGAGACTTAGAAAAATTTTAAATATAATAACTAAAAAAAATTCAAACGAATATTCAAATTAACTAATTTTTGACTCCCGAATATCCAACTGACTAATTAATTTCTTATAACGTACTCTATTTTTATTTGACAAATAAGCCAGCAACCGTTGACGTTTTCCCAGAATTCTTCGTAGACCCCTTTGCGATAAAAAATCTTTTTTGTGCACTTCCAAATGTGTATTGGTGAAATTGAATACTTGAAATTCAACAGACCCTTTGTTGTTTTCTTCTTTTTCTTCTTGTTGAATAGCTGGGATGAATGAATTTTTTACCATAACATATTTTTCTGTTTTCTTTCTTTTTATTTTATAGATTTTACCGATCAGGAATAATAATTATTATATTTATATTATTTTATATTATGATTATTCCAGTCATTTTCATCTGGTATACGCAAAAGCGTAGATTTATTCATATACTACTTTTTGATTCTATCCAAATCCCATTCGATTTTCAAAAAATCGAATGGGATTTGGATAGAAAGAGAGAAAATACATTTACGAAAGATAATTATTTCTTTGTGTCTAAGAACATTCTATTCTGCCCATTTATTATTCCTAGAACCAATTGAATTGATATGCCATTAAATTAGTATCATGTACCAAAATGTAACGCAACCTATGCGTACATCTTTCGGAATCTATCAAATATGTGATATCCAAGCAATATACCATTAACTAATTCTAAATTGTGGATACATATGTATCCTTAACATACTGAAACGACTGCCGTTATTGGTATTAAACCAATAGCGATTCATACAAGCTAAATCTTCTAATCGATAATTCGGCCAAAGAAGCAATTTGAATTTTAAAATGTTATTTACATCTGTATTAAGATACCTGTCTTCATTCAAAAATTGTCCACAGTTTCTCATCTTGTTTTCGTCGAAAAACACTGGATTTATATCCACAATATTACAATTCCGGGAATTTAAACAAATTCGAATTCGCAATTCTCTACGACGTTTAGTAGATAGAATATTTTCTGGAATAAGGAAATTCGAATTTGTTTTTTTTATGCATTTTCCATTAGTTTCATTTTGGTTTTCACTCTTATACGCCAACGAAATACTTATGGTTTGATAGATAAGAAATTGCCCATCACATTTTATAAATAAAGGAATTGATTCGATAAAAAAAATTCCTTTTTCCAGTAATTGTGGAATAGTGTTCTCCTTATTCATCAATATTATATCCATATGCATCTCTCTTCTTTTAACCGAGGAAAAAAAAATTTTTTCGTGAATATCTGTATCTGTAATATCTGTATCTGTAATATCTGTATCTGTAATATCTGTATCTATCAGTCTAAGTAGGAAAGAATACAACTTAATATTATTAAATATTAATTGACCGAAGGGGTCAACCCATTTAAATTGAGCCATGTCTTGTTTTATCTTTAATTGAGCCATGTCTTGTTTTATCTTTAATTGAGCCTTGTCTTGTTTTATCTTTTCCCCTTTTTCAACGTCGGATTCCACGTCATGTTTTTCAACATCTTGTTTTATCTTTCCCCCTTTTTTAACGTCGGATTTCACGTCATGTTTTTCAACATCTTGTGTTTTTTTTTTTCGTAGATCTGAGCCAAGACCTATTTGGCTCTGTTGTTCGTTTTTTTGTTGGTTGGAATTTTTTAATTCAAGATTTTCTTTTTGATTGGATGATATATGAGGATTCTTTTTTTTATTTACGTTGATGTTTTTATCGTGGCTGCCATGTTCATTTGCATGCAAATCTAAAGGCAAATCTAAAAGAAGTAATTCGATTGGTATCACCCATGGTTTAATCTTATATGTATCAAAAAGTCGCACAAATTCTGGAAACAACCAAAATGCTCGATTTAATATGTTCCGATTACGAGAGAATCTTTCTTGATTCATTCCTATCCAATCAAAAAAGAATCTTTTTTGATTGGGTGTGGGTGGGTTGATTTTTTCATGAATCGAAATATCTTTTTTTTTCATTTTGTGATACTTATGAGTTTCAATCTTAGTATTTTTATTAATCTTAGTGCCAACATGCGTATTGGTCCAAGTATCAATATTGGTCCAAGTCTCAATATCGATATTCTTTCTAATACAAAAATGGAAAATTCCACAATTAAAATATTTTCTATCCAGATTTTTATCCTTAGCAATAATATATCTTTCTTTTAGAAAATCATTAATTGCTGTATTTATCAATACATAAAATAAGTCTGGTTTCCGTGTATTGAAATTATAAGGAATTTCTTGGTTACCTTTTACTTGTAATTTTGATCCATAAATATATAAGTTCTTGTCCGTCTTATCTCCATAATTCATATATTTATGTGAAAAAAAATAATATCCGTAATGTTTTTTAAATTTGTTTTTTTTTATTTGATTCGTCAATGAATCCCCTGCATTTTTTTTCATGTAATGATGAATTTTTTTTTTTTTATCTGAATCCAATTTCATTGAGTCTTTATTTTGAATCATACGACCTTTATTGACTCTACTTCGCCATTTTTGTGGTTCCAATTGAGACCATTTGGCCGGGGATAAATTGTATTGATCATGACCCTTTAACCAGTTTTTCCATTCATTTATTCCAGACTTTTTAATTTTCTTATGTCTTGATTTGTAATCAAATATTCCTCGTTTTATACAATAATCCTTTATTTCTCCCCTAAGATAATGATAGGTACCACGATCTTGAAGTACCGATCTCAAGTTATACTTGTTAAGTAATGGGGTTTGTGAAAGTTTGTAAAATACATATGCTTGCGACAAGGAAGATAAGTCAAAATAACTATTGAAATTATTATCACTAATATTAGTATTCATATTAGAAGCTAACTTTTTTACAGTCGAAATAAAGTTCATTCTATTTTGAATTGTTTCCTCGTTGTAAATGGATTTATTTACAATTTGTTTTTTTGATTCAAAGAAAAGTTGTGCATGGATTCTTGGAATGTTAATTGTAAATAGGAAGATATCTATGTATATTTTTTCAATGAAAAATTTCATAAAATAATGTAATTTTCGTATTAATCGGATATTGTTTCTTTTAAATAGCTGCCAAATATTTTTTTGGTATTCCAATCTTTTATCATCATAAGTTTGAACTCTTTTTTTCTTGTCTTTTGTAATTTGTTCTATTTGATTCCTGATTGTAATTATCCTATCAGAAAGGTCTTTCCTTTTTTTCTCTATGAGTGAATAATTTGTCCAATTCATGGATCGAATTTGAATGGTCGATTCATTATTCATTTTATTATTGATTTGGAAATCTTTTCCATTTGTATTTGGTTCATATACTTTAACTTTCCTCTTAATAAATAAGAAAATTGGGATGATTTTTTCAAGTTCTTTCATTATTCGTTTTCTAACTTGAGCTATTTTTATGATCCATACTTCCTTTTCTTTTGAAATTACTAAAATTAGTAAAGCCCATTTTATTCTTTCTTTTTTTATTCTTTCTTTTATTCTTTCTTTTAAAAATCTTCGAAATATAGAAAATTTATTTTTCACCTTTCTAATTGTTTTGTCGATTTCTTTATAAATGGGTTTAAAAAAAGAAGTTCGTTTTTCGGGAGAATCAAAGGGAACTTCCGCTTTCTTTCCATATATTGTTAAAAAACAATATTTTTTTTTTTTTTCTTTCATTGAATCTCTATGATCAGACCGTACTTTAATATTAATATTAGCTCCTCGCCAAGGTTTCAAACAGAAAGGATATAGAATCTTTATCTGAATCCCGTCTGTTAACCAATCTTGAGGAAATTCTGTTTCTGATAATGGAACACCGTTGTAGGTGCATTTAATATGCGTTTCTTTTTTCCATGCCTTATAATCTTCGTACCACTCGGGGAATTGGAATAATAACATACGTCCTACATTTTTAGCTATTATCAATAAAGGTAATACGATGTTTTTTCTAAGAAAAGATTGGGTTACTAACATCGACCCTCTTATTGCTTGAGCAACCATAAAGGTATCCCAAGCTTCGGATATTAATATCCGCTTATTTTCCTTTTTTTCCTTTTTTTCCTTTTCTTCCTTTTTTTCCTCTTTTTTGTCTTTTTCCTCTTTTTTGTCTTTTTCCTCTTTTTTGTCTTTTTCCTCTTTTTTGTCTTTTTCCTCTTTTTTGTCTTTTTTGTCTTTTTTGTCTTTTTTGTTTGCTTTTTCCTCCTCAAAATAAGAAATTTGAAATTCTGATTCTCTACCAACCCAGTTCCTAAAAATTATATTTGTCATTTTAGAAATATCAAAAGGAAAAAAACAAAATGTTTTGTCTATTCGATCAAATCGATCAAAAAAAAGTGGGGAATGCGCATTTGCTTGAAACATTTCAAAAATAACTACTTTGCGTCTTTGAGCACGCACGGATCCTTTTATGATATCCCGACTAAAATCTGATTGTTGAGAGTAACGTATCAAAGCCATTTCTTCATCGTCTTCTTCTTCTTTTTTTTCTTTTTCTTCGTCATTATTATCTTTTTCTTCGTCATTATTACTAGTACTAGTAGTAGTAATAGTAGTAACGGAATTGCCCTTTTGCTCCTGGGACTTTTGCTCCTTTTGCTCCTGGGCCTCTTTCTCCCTTTGCTCCTGGGCCTTTTTCTCCTTTTTCTCCTTTTTCTCCTTTTTCTCCTTTTTCTTCTGGGCCTTTTTCTCCTGGGCCTTTTTCTCCTGGGCCTCTTTCTCCCTTTGCTCCTGGGACTTTTGCTCCTCTTGCTCCTGGGACTTTTGCTCCTCTTGCTCCTGGGCCTTTTTCTCCTTTTTCTTCTGGGCCTTTTTCTCCTGGGCCTCTTTCTCCCTTTGCTCCTCCTTTTTCTGCTTTTGCTCCCTTTTCTCCCGGGCCTCTTTCTCCTCTTTCTTCCGGGCCTTTTTCTCCTTTTGCTCCTTAGTATTAAAAATTACCACACGTTTGGATTTTCTTGAACGAATATCTTCCTCTTCCTCTTTCTTTTTATCTTTATCTTTATCTTTATCTTCCGCTTCCTCATTTTCTTTTTCTTTTTCTTTTTCTTTTTCTTTTTCTTTTTCTTTTTCTTTTTCTTTTTCTTTTTTCGCCTGCTCCTCCAAATCCGCCATGTTGACCAATTTGTATGACCATTGAGAAACCATTTTTATTATTTCTTCTATTTCACTTATTTCTTCTATTTCACTTCTTTCTTCTATTTCACTTCTTTCTTCTATTTCACTTCTTTCTTCTATTTCACTTCTTTCTTCTATTGGATTCTTTTGATGTTCAAATTCTCGAGAATTATAATTATTAGGAAGTAGATCATGAATCTTATTTATGAAAAACATTTCTATCATTTCTATAGAGGATTCTTCGTCGGATTCTTCGATTGTTCCTCGATAGGGTCCGTTCAAAAAAGGATCATACATTTGGGGCAGGCATTCTTGTTCATTTTCATCATTACAGAATCTAGTATCCTTTATTTTTTCCTTTCTATTCACCCGGATCTCTGAAGGGTCTTC